CTCTAATTCTGATCTTCCTCCCCAATCTGATATTATGGTCCCAGTATAGGACGAAATTCCGTTAGGGTCCAATTCTGACCGGTAATAAATACCGGGACTTTGCAATATTTGATTGATCACAATTCGATATATTCCATTTACTATAAAAGTTCCCATAGAATTCATTAGAGGGATGTTTCCAATACAAATTGTTTGTTCTTGCATACCCCGACTGGTTTTCCAAACGAGTCCCGCGGATACATAGAATTCCGACGAATATGTAAGTGATTCGTACACAGCATCTCTTTCGTTTATCAATGGTTCGACCAATTGATATGTTTCCACAAATAATTGAAATTCAATTTTTTGATCTGTATCTTCAATTTTTGGAAAGTTAGAAAGTTCTTCGGGTAAACCCTGATCGATGAACCTGCAAAATCCTTCAAATTGGATCTGATGAAACCCAGGTATTGTAAACATTCCCTCATTTCTATCTCGGAGCATTTTTATTTAATTTCCCATTTCTCAAAAATCCTATTACATTATTGGCGTAGTCTTCATCGAATTAGATAGATGATCTAGCAATGATGGAATTGATCGTCTATTTATGATTCCGGAATAACATGAAATTTGAAGTCAATTGATGTAAGTTCTTTCTAAGAGGTGGAATATAATAACAACCCCTTTACATACAAGGGAATGAGTATGTGGTGGGGCGAAAGGGCTTGGACTTTCTCGACGAAGAAGACGCCGAACAAAACACAAGAAAGAACCCTCTAGAAAATATGTCGATATTTTATTAGAATGTTTCAGTATAATAAAATATCGACATAAATAACAGGTACAACTAGTAAATCAATGGCGTAATTATATTTTTCTCATAAGAAAAATGAGATCAAAAAAATCAGCATGAAAGTCGGGGGCGTTCCGTGGTAGATTGCCGGTAACATTTAGAGGTACCGGTATTGAAACAAACCCGAGTCTATAAATTACTCTTCGTCGAAAAAGTCGGAATCCGAGTCTCTAAATTCTTCTTCTTCGTCGTGAGTGTTCAAACACAAGGTTATAAACCCCTCTTCACCGAACAAGGTTAAAACAGGCGGATACAAATTGCTCTTCGTTCCAAAGGTCCAAAGGGGAGTTTCTACAGTCATCGTAGCCGAGCAAGAACCAATGTCGCGAAAATATAGTTTTGTTGTCCTCGCGACGAGATAGTCTGCGCGATATTTTTGATATCGCGCATCGCACTTGTTTAGTACTTCTAGTGTACATAGAAAGTCCTACCGTACTCGCAGCCAGGCATGTACATGTGGTTCATATTGTCGAATGGCGTATGGTTTATTCCTGATCTTTGTTCGTAGCGCGTCTCGTAGAGATTGGCGAGCAACCAAATCGAAGTTGGAAGCGGGGTAGGAAAACGTTTCCTCTTCGAAGGTGAGGAAACGTTTCCAGGCGCCAGACCAAAACCCAACCCTGATATCATACTGTCTTTGGTCCGTTCTTTCTAGCAGCCAGCATTGAAGTTCGACCCAAAGACAAGCTTTTGTTGCTTGAATAGAGTTTGCATTTCTAAAAAAAAATTTTATTTTCGCAACCCAGTTGGCTCCTTCGGCTTTGGCAAAGTCGACGATACTCCCCGAGGCGGCGCCATTCCGCGACGCAAATTTTTTCAAGAGAGTAGCTACGATCTCGCGACGCCCCATTTCAAGGCAGATTAAGTAAAATATTTCGTAGACGGCCTCGTCGTTGTTATCCGAGGGTAGTGTCCCCCCTTTAGTATAACAAAGGTATTTCCTCTTCGGTAGATGCAGATGCCTATTATAGCGCGACATGCACTTACCTAGGTGTCCCATAATTTCCAATGTAGGTCAAAATCCATAATAGAGTCCGACCCCAACGATCGAATTGGTTATCTTCATACACAAGCTTATGTTGGTTTTATTGTTTCTTTGATATGCATGTGTTAAGCCTGCCGCCAGCGTTCATCCTGAGCCAGTATCGACTCTCCATGAGATTCATAGTTGCATTACTTATAGCTTCCTTTTATATTGAATTATATATATGTCATTCAATATATGTAATTCAATATATATGCGTCATGTGCGGTAATAGGTCCCTTAGCAAGTTTCATTAGTCATTCCCTATCTAGAACAACTAGCACAAATTTTCAACGTCCATGGGGACTTATTTTACCGGTAACATTATCGACTCCATCTTATTAGTTCTGGGTTCGAATCCCCGGCAACCCTTTGTTCAAAAAATCCTCTGTCGAGAAGAGAGACATTTTTACCTATTTTTTCTTCAATGAAAATTGAAGTGTGATAATTTCCTCATAATTCTATGAGTCCGTTCTGGAGTTTAGAGGGACTAATATATGTTATAACGCTCGATAGTCACTGTGAGTAATATATATTATAAAAATCTATAGTTCCTATGAAAAATTTGCATTAGGTTTTTGGATGATTTTGGCGGCATGGCCGAGCGGTAAGGCGGGGGACTGCAAATCCTTTTTCCCCAGTTCAAATCTGGGTGTCGCCTGACTATTTCACATAGATAGCGATCGATCTATATTATACTTTTTCACATAGATAGCGATCGATCTATATTATACTTTTTACCTAAAAAAATCAAAAAAGTGGGCCTTAGTATGTCTAGCCTATTTTACTTGTCTTTAGTCTTTCCCGATTCGAAATCATAGAGGAATTTTTTAGAAGTGGATTTATTAAATTGGTTCCTCAACAGTCTTCGGTGCGAATCCCTTTTTGACTCTGCACCATTGATTCCACTATTATTAGGGAGCAATAATCAAATAATTCTATCATAGAGATAGGGGACATAATTCACATGGAGCTAGTAAGTCTCGCTTGGGCTGCTTTAATGGTAGTTTTTTCATTTTCCCTTTCACTTGTAGTCTGGGGAAGAAGTGGTCTCTAGAAGTACTACTAATTGAGTTGAGGAATCAAACTGGATCAATTATTTTAGAAATCGTTCAAAATGCATTGTAGAACGATTTACTATCAAGATCTCTTCATTTTCAAATTGCATTGAATTCTAGTGAAGGAATGGATTTTATAACAAGTAAAACGCTTCTTTCCGATTGATCGGAACAAATAGATGTATCAAAGAAATCGAAGTGGGCCCTCTGTCAATTCCAGATAGAAAATGAATATCGCCACTACAAATATCTACCATGAAGATAATATGGTAGATTGATCTAGAGTAAACCTCTAGCTTTATTAGAACCACTAAGATACAGTCCGGTAAGAAAGAACTCAATGAATCTTTCTTACCCTACTCTCAGATCTCAGCGAAGACTGCCGATTCGAGCCCGTCCATTTCATTTATTCATTAGAATACGCAAAATGAGAATTCCTTTCATTTGATCTTATCAATAGTTGATAAGATCAAGTTTCATTCAAAATAATTAATTATTTTGACTAACTGTTTTTACATAAATAATAAGTAGAAAAGCAGTAGGAACTAAAATGAAGAGTGCAGTAGCAATAAATGCCAGAATATTGACTTCCATAATCTCATCCCTTTTTCTTTCACAATAACTCGGGATTTAATCCCCTAGAGAAACTAAATCTTGCACATGTAACTTCACTGAATGAATAACCTCTCGACGAGATTGACTCGGATCAATAGCATGAATAAGACTATCTAAGCGATCAAATCCATTCGTCGTCGAAAATTGAATAGTATAACCTAGGGAGATCTTTTATCCATACCGAATCCAAAATAGGATTTCCGACCCAATCAAAAATTCCTTTAGTTAGCATTATGTAGCATTCTTTTCTCTTGTTTAGTTTCTATAACCTATCTTAGGTCTCCCTTGTACAATCATCAAATAGCGTATCATCTCACCACCCATCCCTTTCCATTAGTTACAAAGAACAAGACAAGCAAAGCGGAAAAAGATAAGCTCTAAACGCCGTTTTTTAATGTCTATGGAATATTTCAGTAAATTCACTATTTTCGTTATTTTCATTTTAGTGGAGGGTTTGTTCTTTCTTCGACAGGACCCTGAAAAAATAGAAAAACTAGTAAGGAAAAAGGATTCAATTCCATTATCAAAAGCTCAGTGTCCAATTTGAATCCAATTGATTTGTAACCTTCCTATTTAGTAATTAGGCTTACACAAACAAAAACAGAGCCAGAAGGGGAGATTTTGTTAAATTCAGTTTGTATTATACAAGAAACGAATTCCATCTGTGGAGATGCGCCCGAGTCGGACTTTGTTTCCTTACATGAATGGAGATCAATCCAAAAAGAAGACTCAGCATCTCTTTGGAATATTTACTCTAAGAATAATGCTACCAACCAATCATTCGACTAATCTACATTTGTCTTTCTCCAATCAATCAGTCCTCGTTGAAGTGACGAGACGAGTCCCCTGACATGTTGTCCCAAGGCCCCACTTTCCGAGAACGAGGAGCGGCGGATTGGTGTACTTATTCGATTCGTCGGGACTGACGGGGCTCGAACCCGCAGCTTCCGCCTTGACAGGGCGGTGCTCTGACCAATTGAACTACAATCCCAGGGAACTAAGGGATCTAGCAGAAAATGTGATTCTTTTTTTATTCCCCCTATCGGGTATTTATGAAGAAGAAGGGGGTTCTACCATGAGATGGTAAATTGGTGAATTGTTGGGTCGAGCTGGATTTGAACCAGCGTAGACATATTGCCAACGAATTTACAGTCCGTCCCCATTAACCGCTCGGGCATCGACCCAGGAAGAATCCATTTTAGGTGTATTGGTAATTCCTGACCAACTTATTTTCGTAGTACCCTACCCCCAGGGGAAGTCGAATCCCCGTTGCCTCCTTGAAAGAGAGATGTCCTGAACCACTAGACGATGGGGGCATGCTTGCTCAACCGCTATGATACTTCTTAGATGATACTTCATATATGGATACTTAGTATATGAACACTTTTTGGAAATTGTCAATATAATAGGTATGAAGAGATCCGAATTCTCCTTCAGTTTTTCACGATTTCCTATTCATTTAGGATTCGTC